TCAACTTGAGTGTGAGCACGCTAGGGTTTGGGCCTGGAGAAAATATTAAGTATTATTGTTGAGTAAGGTGCCTGAAATTGAAAGGGTAATTTTGATGGAATTATATGTAAGTAAAATTTCTTACTAATAAAAGTAAGCTAAATTAGAAGCTGTTGGGTTCATACTCCGAATATGAAGAGATTCCTTTTATTTTGTTTTTAAGTCCTTTGTTAGTCTTATATTTTTTCTTTTTAATTTTAGGGACTTTTGTAGCAATTAGAGCTTCTTCTTGGTTTATGGCTTGAGTGGGTTTGGAGCTAAATCTTCTTTCATTTCTTCCAGTCATTTTTAGAGAGAGGGGGACTGGAAGAAATGAAAGAGGAGTGAGGTATTTTTTTGTACAAGCCTTGGCTTCGTTGTTAATTTTGGTCGGGAGTGTGTTTCCTTTTTTTATGGAGATATTAGGTTCTTTGTATTTAATTAATTTTTCTTTATTTGTAAAGTTGGGGGCTTCTCCTTTTCATTTTTGGTTTGTTTCGATTATGGAAGGGATAGGTTGAGGGAATTGTTTGTTGTTAATGACTTGGCAGAGGATGGCCCCCTTGTTTTTGTTGCTGGGTTTTGAGGTTTTTTCGTTTATTTGTTTGTGTTCTGCTTTAGTGGGTGCTTTTGGAGGATTTAATCAAGTTTCGTTAAAGCGGATTTTGGCTTATTCTTCTGTTTTACATGTAGGGTGGATGTTGGCAGGGATGGGGATTTCTCTGAAGATAGGAGGGTTTTATTTTTTAGTTTATTTTTTTATGAGAGTTTTTATTGTAGTTTTGTTAGGGAGGATGAAGGCTTTGAAGTTGAATCAGTTAATGGTAGGGGAAGTAAAAGTAAAGGTAGGGATTTTTTTGTTAATATTAAGTTTAGGAGGATTTCCCCCCCTCCTAGGGTTTTTTCCTAGGTGAGGGGTGATTTTGTCTTTATTATCTAGAGATTTGTTTCTTATGGTGTTTTTGCTTTTTTCTTCTTTGGTGAATTTGTATTATTATTTTCGGGTAATGTATGGGGGGATTTTTTTAAAAGGGGGGTTTGAGAAGAGGTTGTTTTGGGCAGGAGGAGAGAGGTTAATGGTTGTCGGAGTTTTTTTTTCGACTTTTGGAGGGGTGTTTTATCCTATTTTGTTTTTGTAAAGTGTTAAGTTAAGAAAACTGAAGACCTTCAAAGTCTTTTTTGGTGAGAACCATACTTTAAGTGAAAGTTAATTTTTTTTTAGATTTGCAATCTAATGTTTTAAGAAATAAACTAATTAACTGGTTTGGATGATTAGTATAATAAAATTTACAGTTTTATGCTTTAGGTTTTAAGCTACTTCAAACCTTGCGATGGTTGTACTCTACAAATCATAAGGATATTGGGACAATGTATTTGGTGTTGGGAATTTGAGCTTCGATGGTTGGAACGGCTTTAAGTTTGTTAATTCGGAGTGAAATTGGGATGCCAGGGTCTTTGGTTGGGGATGATCAAGTTTATAATGTGGTAGTTACTGCGCATGCTTTTGTGATAATTTTTTTTATGGTTATGCCTATTATGATTGGGGGTTTTGGAAATTGATTGGTTCCTTTAATAGTGGGAGCGCCTGATATAGCTTTTCCTCGGATGAATAATATGAGATTTTGGTTATTGCCTCCTGCTTTTTTTTTGTTGTTATCTTCTGCTTTGTTAGAAAGAGGGGCGGGAACAGGATGGACTGTGTACCCGCCCCTGTCGTCTTCTTTGGCTCATATAGGAGGTTCTGTGGATTTAACGATTTTTTCTTTGCATTTAGCTGGGGTTTCTTCGATTTTAGGGGCAATTAATTTTATTACAACAATTATTAATATACGGAGAATAGGGATAACTTTAGATAGGGTGCCTTTATTTGTGTGGTCTGTGTTTGTAACGGCTGTGTTGTTGTTATTATCTTTGCCTGTGTTGGCGGGTGCAATTACTATGTTATTGACAGATCGGAATTTTAATACTTCTTTTTTTGACCCTGCAGGAGGGGGGGATCCTATTTTATATCAACATTTATTTTGATTTTTTGGTCACCCTGAGGTGTATATTTTAATTTTGCCTGGTTTTGGGATAATTTCGCATATTATTAGTCGTCATACAGGTAGGAAGGAGCCTTTCGGTGCGTTAGGAATGGTTTATGCTATGGTGGCTATTGGAGGGTTAGGTTTTATTGTTTGGGCTCATCATATGTTTACTGTTGGAATGGATGTGGATACACGTGCATATTTTACTGCGGCCACTATGATTATTGCTGTGCCAACAGGAATTAAGATTTTTAGTTGGTTGGCAACATTACATGGTTCTTATACTCCTTTAAGTTCTGCGATTTTGTGATCTTTGGGTTTTGTTTTTTTATTTACTGTAGGAGGTTTGACTGGGGTTGTGCTGGCTAACTCCTCTTTAGACATTGTTCTTCATGATACTTATTATGTTGTGGCTCATTTTCATTATGTTTTATCTATAGGGGCAGTATTTGCTATTTTGGCTGGGATTGTTGAATGGTTTCCTTTGATTTTAGGGATTCATATGAATGAGCGAGCATTGAAAATGCATTTTTTTTTGATGTTTGTTGGGGTTAATTTAACCTTTTTTCCTCAACATTTTTTAGGTTTAAGAGGGATACCTCGTCGGTATTCTGATTATCCTGATGCGTATTCCTGTTGAAATATAATTTCTAGATTTGGTTCTTATTTGTCTTTTGTGGCAATTTTGTTGTTTATGTGTATTTTGTGAGAAGGTATAGTGAGCTTTCGGGGTTTGTCTGGGATGGATTATTTGCCTGCTTCTTCTGAGTGGGTTCATGGGTTTCCTCCTCAAGACCATACCTATAGTCATTTAGTTTCTATTTTGAAGTAATTTATGGCAACGTGAGGGATATTATCTTTTCAGGATAGAATTTCCCCTCTAATGGAACAATTGACTTTTTTTCATGATCATTCTATAGTTGTTTTAGTTTTAATTACGGTTTTGGTTTTTTATGTGTTGGCAATGATGTTGAGAAATATGTTTTTGAGTCGTTTTGTTTTGGAGGGACAGGAGTTGGAAATTTTTTGGACTTTTATTCCTGCGGTGTTGTTAATTTTTATTGCTTTTCCTTCTTTGCGGTTGTTGTATTTAATGGATGAGGTAAGTTCTCCGGATTTGACTTTGAGGACCGTAGGGCATCAGTGATATTGAAGTTATGAGTATTCAGATTTTTTGGATGTGGAATTTGATTCTTTTATGTTGCCTTTTGAGGAAGGGGGGTTTCGGTTGTTGGATGTGGATAATCGTTCTGTTCTTCCTTGGGGGGTTTTTACTCGTGTTTTAATTACGTCTTCAGATGTAATCCATTCTTGGGCTTCAGCTAGTAGAGGGGCGAGGATGGATGCTGTCCCTGGACGAGTAAATCAAGTTTGTTTTTTGTTGAATCGTCCTGGTTTATTTTTTGGGCAATGTTCTGAAATTTGTGGAGCTAATCATAGTTTTATGCCTATTGTAGTTGRGAGTGTGTCTGTGGAGTCTTTTTTGTCTTGGATTAAGGCGTTTTATTAACTAGGTGGCTGAGTGATGAAGCGTTGGTCTCTTAAACCATTTTACGGTAAATACTTCTAGTTGTATGCCTCAGATAATACCTTTAGGATGGGCTTGGTTAGTTTTATTGCTGGTTTTTGTTTATTTTCTTTTTTTTGTGGTTTTTTATTTTTTGCAGGAGGTTGAAGTATTTTTTAGAGGTAGAAGAAAAAAGGAAGAGAGAGAAGTTTGGGGATGATAATGAATTTGTTTGTTGTGTTTGATCCTGTTTCTGTTTTAGGCTTACAGTTAAATTGAATAAGTTTATTTTTAGGTTTAGTGTTTTTGCCTTTAGGGTTTTGAGTAATTCCTTCTCGTTATGTTGTTTTTTTAAAGGAGATTTCTAAAAGATTAGCTAAGGAAGTGGGGTTTTTATATAGAAAGAAGTGGGGAGGGGTTGAGTTGTTGTTAGTTGTTTTGTTTTGATTTATTGTATTTAATAATTTTTTAGGGTTGTTTCCTTTTGTATTTACTGCGACAAGACATATTTTGGTGACGTTGGGTTTGGCTTTACCTATTTGGTTTTCTTTGTTAATTTTTGGTTGGGTAAATAAAACTAAGGAGATATTTGCTCATTTAGTCCCTATAGGGACACCTTTTGCATTAATGAATTTTATGGTTTTGATTGAAACTGTGAGAAATTTGATTCGACCAATTACTTTGTCTGTTCGGTTGGCGGCTAATATAATTGCTGGGCATTTGTTGATTGTTTTGTTGGGGTCTGCAGTAACTGTAAAAATTTGATCTCTTTGTTTTGGTTTATTTTCTTTAAGACTTTTGTTTTTGTTGGAATCTGCGGTTGCTTTTATCCAGTCTTATGTTTTTATAATTTTGGTAGGGCTTTATTCTGCGGAGGTGTAATTTATGGAGAAATTTCACCCTTATCATTTAGTAACTTTAAGACCTTGACCTTTAACTGGAGCTTTAGGGGGTTTGTTTTTGTTGAGAGGTTTGGTAAAAACTTTTTATAAGGAGGGTGGGGAGTTAATACTTTTAGGCTTGTTAGTTTTGATTTTTACTAGTATTCAGTGGTGGCGAGATGTTGTACGGGAAGGAAGTTTGTTAGGGGATCATGTTTTAACTGTTGTGTTAGGGTTGAAAATTGGGATGTTGTTGTTTATTGTTTCTGAAGTATTTTTTTTTGTTTCTTTTTTTTGAGCTTTTTTTCATAGAAGTTTGTCTCCTACTTTGGAGTTGGGTTTAATTTGACCTCCGTATATGGTTGAGGGGTTTAACCCTTTTCATGTCCCTTTGTTAAATACTTCAATTTTATTAGCTTCTGGGGTAAGAGTTACTTGGTGCCATCATAGATTGTTAAAAGGAGATTATGAGCAGGGGGTTGTAAGTTTAGGTATTACTTTATTTTTAGGGGTTTACTTTACTGTTTTACAAGCTTTTGAGTATTATGAGGCGGCTTTTAGTATTTCGGATTCAGTGTATGGGGCTTCTTTTTTTATGGCTACGGGGTTTCATGGTTTACATGTGTTGATTGGAAGAACTTTTTTGAGTGTGTGTTTGTTTCGAATGTTGAGCTTACATTTTTCTAAAATTCACCATTTTGGTTTTGAAGCCGCAGCTTGATATTGACATTTTGTGGATGTAGTTTGGTTATTTTTATTTGTTTCGATCTACTGATGAGGGAAGTGTTACATTAGTATAAGTGTATGTCTGATTTCCAATTAGAAGGAGAAAAATGTAATAGTGTTTTTGTTAAGCTTGTTTTTAAGAGCTTTTTTGAGTGGAGTGATTTTATTTGTTGGAGGGATAATTTCAAGGAAGATAGAGGTAGAAAAAGAGAGGGGTTCTGCATATGAATGTGGGTTTGAGTCAGAGGTTAGAGCTCGGGTCCCTTTTTCTTTACAATTTTTTATAATTGGGGTGATTTTTTTAATTTTTGATGTTGAGATTGTTTTAATGCTACCTGTCCCTTTGACCCTTTGAAGAAAAGGGAGAGAAATTGTTTTGTTATTTTTTTTTATTTTTTTATTACTTTTAGGATTGTTTTTCGAATGGGTAAATGGTGCTTTGGAGTGAAAAAAGTGGATAGGTATTTAAAGGTATAATGTTTGGTTTGCGTCCAAAAGTTGAGATTTCCCTGTCTTAGTAGAAAGCGAAGAATTGCGTTTAGTTTCGACCTAAATTTTGGTGTGACCTCTACTATTAATTAAAGCTTTTATATTGAAGCGGCTCATTGTTACTGGGAAGAAGAGAAAACCTAATTAAAAAGAAGAAGAAATAGGCTGCTAACCTATAATTTAGCTCAGGTTATCTTCTTGTCTTTGAAGTAGAAAGTATGTAAGATTTTCGATCTTAAGAAGCGAAAGCCCTAGATACTTAAAGAGATTTCTTCTTTTCTTCTTCAGAGAAATGCTTTAAGAGATAAGCTATTTAAGTAAAGAAGGGAAAGTAGAATTAAGGTGAGGGGAATTGAGGTGAGAAGGAGAAGTGAGGTATTTTTTTGAGTTGATGAGATTGAGGAGGCAAGGGATTTTGTGGTAAGAAAAATCCCTTGAGGACCAATTTTTTCTCTTCAGCCTAGTTCAAAAATTTTTAAAGGGAGGAAAGGGAAAAGTAAGGAGAGAAAAGGTTTAGGGCTCAAGGAAGGAAGATATCATATATTTGTAAGAAAATTTAAAGAAAGTGAGGTTTTTAGGAGGGGGGGAGTTAGGAGTCAAATGGTGAAGCTTCTTGAGAGCCCTAGGATAATTAGTAGTACTCCTGAGAGTTTTAGGTTTGTCGGAAGAAAAATAGGAGAAGAGTCTATGAGAATTCAGTTGAGAAAGGATCCCAGGGTTAATGCTATAAAAGTAAGGGATGAAATAGGAAGTGTTATTTCTTTATTTTCTGAGGCTAGGAAATTTCTGTAATTAGAATTTGAGGTTCAGAGGGAGGAGAAGGTAAGTCGAAAGGAATATATTATGGTGAGCCCAAAAGAAAATAAAACTAGAAAGTAGACAGATTGATTTAGTTGGTTAGCTAGAAGGCTCTCAAGAATTAAATCTTTTGAGAAGAAACCGGAAGAGAAGGGGAATCCTATGAGAGTAATAGAGGAAATTATAAGGCAGGTTCTTACAGTGGGGGCAGATTGAAGAAAGATTCCTATTTTTCGAATGTCTTGGTTATTTTTTGAGTTGTGAATGATAAATCCGGCACATAAAAATATTAAAGCTTTGAATATAGCATGTGTAATTATGTGGAAGTAAGCTAATTTTCAATAGTTTAGAGCTAGAGCTAGTATTATAATAGCTAATTGACTTAAGGTTGAAAGGGCAATAATTTTTTTAAGGTCCGTTTCTATAGCAGCTGAGAGCCCTGCTATAAATATTGTGAGAGTAGAGGAAAATAAAAGAATTAAGGAGATACTTTTTGGGAATATATTTTGAAAGCGAATTAAAAGAAAAACTCCTGCAGTTACTAATGTAGAAGAGTGGACTAAGGCAGAAATTGGGGTTGGAGCTGCTATTGCAGCAGGTAATCAAGCTGAGAAAGGGATTTGAGCTCTTTTTGTTATTGCTGCTAAAAGAATAAATAGAATTACTATATTTGAGTTAAAATTAAGATTTATGGAGAGAATGTCTCAGGAACCAAAAGATAAGGTTATTGCAATTGCTATGAGAATAAGAACATCTCCAATTCGATTGGATAAGATTGTGAGAAGGCCAGCATTTAAAGATCGAGGGTTTTGGTAATAGATGACTAGGCAGTAAGAGACTAAGCCTAGTCCATCTCACCCTAAAAGTAAGCTTATTAAATTAGGTCTTAAAATAAACAAAAGTATTGATAAAACAAAAAACAAAAGAAGTAAAATGAATCGGTTTTTATGTTTTTCTTCGATTATATATTCGTCTGAGAAAAAGAGAACTATTCTAGAAATAAAGAGGACGGTTGCGGCAAAAGTAAGTGAAATTCAGTCTAATAGGAGGATAAATTCTAAGTTAGCTGAAGAAATATTTGAGAAAGAATAAGAAAATATATAAGTGAAGTTATTTTTAAAAGAGGAGAAACTTAAAAAGAAGAAGAGTATACAAAGGAAGAGAAGAAGCTTTCTTCAAAGTTTGAAAAGAGACAAAATCTTAGATTTTTTTTAATTCCACAAATTAAGGTTTTAAAGTATAAACTACTAAGATAAATTCAATGGAAGAATAAATCTATTTTGATGATAAGTAGGTTTAAAGGAAGTCAATGGAGAAAGATTCTTAAGTATTCTCGAGAGGTGATATTTGAGAGGGAGGAATTTTGTCAAGGGATTCCGTGTGTTGGAGTTGTGAAGAGAAGAATGGAATAGGAGGCTGAGAGAAAGGAGATGAGTATAAGAGGAATTAATGTATAGGTTCTTCAATTTAAAACTCTTATTAGGAGAGAAATTTCTCTGAAGAGGTTTATGGAGGGAGGGGCGGCTATATTGTTTGTTCTTAGAAGAAATCATCAAAGTATTAAGCTTGGAAAGAGGGCAAGAGCCCCTCGTGTGAAGAAAATACTTCGGGTATGAGTTCGGTTATAAAAGAGAGTTACAAGAAGAAATAAAGCTGAGGAACATAATCCATGGGAGATTATTATTCTTAAAGACCCTTTAATCCCCCATTCGGAGGAAGTGAAGGTTCCTCTTAGTAGTAAGCTTATATGGCAGACTGAAGAGTAAGCTACTAAAGCTTTTATATCTGTTTGGAGAATACAAATAATACTGGTTAGAATTCCTCCAAAAAGGGAAATTCTTACGATTAGGGAGGAGAGAGATTTTGAAAAAGGATAAATGAAGTTTATTATTCGTAGGATCCCAAAGCCTCCAAGTTTAAGAAGAATAGCTGCAAGAATTATAGATCCGGCTACTGGGGCTTCTACGTGAGCTTTTGGAAGTCAGAGGTGGGTAAGGAATATTGGAAGTTTAACTAAGAAAGCTAAAATTATAAGAAGTACCCAAAAAAAGGAGAGCTTAAGAAAGAAGGAAAGATTAAGGAAAGCGAAAAAAAGTGAGTTACTTTTTTTAAAAAGAAATATTAAAGAGATAAGGAAAGGTAAGGAGGCTCTTAGAGTGTAGAAAATTAAATAAAGGCCTGCTTTTAAACGTTCAGGTTGAGCTCCTCAAAGAGAAATTAAAAGAAAAGTTGGAATGATAACTGCTTCAAAAGCGATATAAAACAAAATTAAGTTTGATCTAGAAAATCTTAAGAAAAGAAAAAAAAGGAGAAGTAATGTGAGCTTAAGAAAAGAGTTTTTTCCTTCAATATTTGAAGTTGAAAGAAGTATTAAAGCTCTGATGAAAATTCTTAAAATAATTAAGGTAATTGATATTAAATCAAGGAAGAAGAAAGAGGAAATTTGTTGGGAGTAAGGAAAAGCAAGAATAGGAGAATAGAAAAGAGGAAATAAAAAAAGGAAAAGGCAGGAGATTTTTCAAGAGTTTAAAAAAAGAAGAGAGAAAGAAGAAAGTAATACTATTAACATTAAAGTAGATTTGTTGAAGTAATGAAAGTATTTCCAAATTGTCGAGAAATAGAAATTAAGATTGAAAGCCCTAAGGTCCCTTCACATACAGCTAAACAAAGAAAAATTAAAAAAAGGGACCCATCAAAATTTTTTATGTAAGAAACTCTCGCTATTAAGATGAAAACTCTTAAAATAATTATTTCAATTCTTAATAAAAGGGGGAGAATATGTTTAATTCGGGAAATTAATCTTAAAATTCTGATGATAAAAGAAAAGAGCCCTAAGTAAAAAAAATAATTTGACATTGGTTTCAGTAGTTTAAATAAAAATATTAGTTTTGTAAATTAAAGATGTTTTCCTTGAAATTTCAGAAAATAAGAAATCTTTAAACTCCAAATTTAATATTTTATTTTAAACTATTTTCTGAGTTGTTTGGGGCTCTTCTTTTATTTAATTTATTATTTTTCTTTTCAAGTCATCCTTTAGTAATAGGCCTCCTTCTTTTAATAAGAACTGTTTTAGTTTCTTTTTCTCTTTTTTTTATATTTAGAATAAGTTGATTTTCTTATTTATTATTACTTGTTTTTTTAGRAGGGCTGTTAGTTTTATTTATTTATGTTGCTTCGTTGGGCTCAAATGAGGCAATAAAGTTTGAAAGAAAGTTTCTTTACCTTTTTTGTTTTTTTCATTTTCTTTTTAGGGGATTGGTATTTTGAAGAAGAGAAGTAATATTTTGGAAGTTTTTCTTTTATTCAMCTTTCTCTTTAGTAGTTTTCTTCTTAGGTGTTTATTTACTCCTTACCCTTTTAGTAGTAGTAGATGTGGCAAAATTAGAGGCAGGTCCCCTTCGTGAAATAATTTATGAGCTTACGTAAGAAGCACCCAATTTTAAAGTTAGTTAATTCCTCTTTGGTTGATCTCCCTTCTCCTGTCAATATTTCTTATTTCTGAAATTTTGGGTCTTTGTTAGGTTTCTGTTTAGCTTTTCAAATTTTAACTGGTCTTTTTCTAGCTTTTCATTATACAGCGGATGTAAATTTAGCTTTTTCTAGTGTTTCTCATATTTGTCGAGATGTGAATTTTGGTTGGATTCTTCGGAATCTTCACTTAAATGGAGCAAGAATTTTTTTTGTGTGTTTATATTTTCATATTGGGCGAGGAATTTACTTTGGGTCTTTTAAGTTTCATTTTACTTGAATAACTGGAGTAGTAATTTTTCTGTTAACAATAATTACTGCTTTTTTAGGTTATGTGTTACCTTGAGGTCAAATATCTTTTTGAGGGGCTACTGTTATTACAAATTTAGTTTCGGCAGTTCCATATTTAGGAAGAGATGTGGTTCAGTGGCTATGGGGAGGTTTTTCCGTGGATAATCCGACTCTTACTCGGTTTTTTTCTTTTCATTTTCTTTTTCCTTTTTTAATTATTGGGGGAGTTTTAGTTCATTTAATTTTTTTACATGAGACTGGTTCAGGGAATCCTTTGGGTGTAAGAAGAGATTATGATAAAGCTCCTTTTCATCCTTATTTTTCTTTAAAAGATCTTTTTGGAGTTCTTTTTTTATTTATTTTTTTAATAAGAATTTCTTTATTAAAACCTAATTTACTTTCTGACCCAGAAAATTTTATTCCGGCAAACCCCTTAGTAACTCCTGTGCATATTCAACCGGAGTGATATTTTCTTTTTGCTTATGCAATTCTTCGATCAATTCCAAATAAATTAGGTGGAGTAATTGCTTTAGTCTTATCTGTTTTAATCTTAATATTACTAAGAATTTCTTCTTCAAAACATCGAAGTTTTTCTTTTAGTTTAAGAAATCGGATTTTATTTTGGATGTTGGTGAATAATTTTCTTCTTTTAACTTGGATTGGTGCTCGTCCTGTTGAAACCCCTTTTATTCTTATTGGTCAAGTGCTTTCAATTTCTTATTTTTCATTTTTCTTTCTATTTTTATTTAAAAAGTAACTACTTAGCTAAAATAAGCATTTGTTTTGAAAACTTAAAATAGGGTTACTTAGTAGTTTTCTTAAAATAGTACTTAAATAATTAAAAATATCTTATAAAAGAAGCTAATAAAAAGAAAATTTAAAGCCAAAGGGAGATAACATTTTCACGCTATGTATATTAACCTATCATAACGGAATCGAGGGAGGGTTCCTCGGACTCAAATAAATAGAAAAGAAAAGAATAAAATAAAAGGAACTAAATTTCATGCCCCTAAAAAAAGAATTGAAGTAATTATTCTTATAAGGATAATATTAGCGTACTCTGCTATAAAAATTATCGCAAACCCTCTTCTTATATACTCAACATTAAACCCGGAGACAAGTTCTGATTCTCCTTCTGTGAAGTCAAAAGGAGTACGATTAGTTTCTGCTAAACAAGAAGAGAATCAAATTAAAAATAAAGGAAAAAAAAGAAATATAAATCAAACATTACCTTGAAACAAAATAATTTTCTCAAAATTAAAAGAAGAAACAAAAAATAATAAAGATAAGATAATTAATGCAAAACTTACTTCATAAGAAATAGTCTGAGCTACACCTCGGTACGCCCCAAGGAGAGCATACTTTGAATTTGAAGCTCAACCAGCCATTAAAATAGGATAAACCCCTAGTCTAGAAATACATAAAAATAACAAAACACCAAAAAATAAATCAATAAATTTAAAAGATAAAGGGAATAGAAGTCATAAAGATAAAGCAAGAAATATTCCAAAAATAGGAGAAATTAAAAAAGGATAAACATTATAAGTCTCTAAAAAAGAAACCTCTTTTAAAAAAAGTTTAATTGCATCAGAAAAAGGCTGAAATAAACCTAAAAACCCTACTTTATTTGGCCCTTTTCGAATGTGTACATACCCTAAAATTTTTCGTTCAAGTAAAGTAATAAAAGCCACTCTGACCAATACTATCAACAACACAAAAAAATAAGAAACAAAACAAAAAATCCTCAAAGAGAGTTACTCTTTTTATGACGCTTAAAGCCATCGCATAAATTTGCTACATTGAGCAAAAGAGTTTCTTCTTTTATAGATCCTAAATCTATCACATTATTCTGCCATTTTGAATAAAAAAATCTTTTTTAAAAGAAAACTTCTGCATAAGGGGTCCTTTCGTACTAACTTACTTGCTTTTTTTCTTTAGATAGAAACCAACCTGGCTTACACCGATTTGAACTCAAATCATGGAAAATTTCAAAGGTCGAACAGACCTCCTCCCTAAACTTTTGCGCAAAAGAAGGATTTTTAATTCAACATCGAGGTCATAAACTCACTCGTCAATTTGGTCTTTCTAAGTGAATTAAGCTGTTATCCCTAAAGTAACTTATTTCTATTTCAGAATTTCTGGGTATTAAAACTAGTTAGTTTCTCTTTTTAAGGGAAGATTTTTCCCCCACCGCCCCAGTGAAATACTTATTCTTTAATTTCTTTAAGAAAAGTATAAAGTTTTATAGGGTCTTCTTGTCTAAAAGACTTATTTTAGCCTTTTTACTAAAAAGTAAATTTCATTTTCTTAGATAAAAAGAAATTCTCCTGGTTTACTCTTTCATTCCAGTCTCAAATTAAAAGACTAATTATTATGCTACCTTTGTACAGTCAAAAATACTGCAGCCGTTTACTTTGCATTGGGCAGAGCAGACTTTATAAAATTCCATAAAGATATGTTTTTGTTAAACTTTCCAAGAGAAAAAGTCGAGTTCTTTTATCCAATTTTATTTCTAGGCTTTTAGAGGTATTTACTACTAATATTATCATTATTTTTCATGAAAAAAAAATTTTCAACAATTCTCTATATTTTCTTTTTATCTCTTTATATAACTTCTTCTTTTACAACAAAAAAGGAAAATATTATTCCTCGCAGAAATTTCTCTTATTTTCAAAAAAGATAATAAATAGCTTATCCTATTTAATTTTTTTCTTTTTTCAAAATAAAACTTAATTTCTTTCTAGAGAAACCAGATATCAATTTATGCGAAATAGCTTTTCACTTCAATGAATTCTTTTCTTTTTTTTTTGAAATAAAATTTTTTAAAATTCATAGCTCATAAATTTTCGGGAGGTTAAAATATTTTAAAAAAATTAATAACCCCTGATACAAAAGGTAAAAAAATAATTTTTTCTATTTTTTTATTCTTAAACCTCTACAGTTTAAACTTCTTTTTTTTTTCAATTTCTTACTAAAATAAAATTTCTTTACTAATTTTCTTTTTTTTTTCATAAATAAGGTATCCAGAAGGAATCTAATTAGCGTAAATAAAAAACTTTAAATAAGCTTTACCTTACTTCTAGAGACATTTTCCAATACCTCCACTATGTTACGACTTTTCTCTTATAAAAAGAGAGTGACGGGCGATATGTGCATATTTTATTGCTAATTCAATTAAACTATTTAATTTCAACCTACTTCCAAATCCACTTTCAAAACCCCTTTCAAGAATTTATTCATCTACTTTCTAAATACTGTAACTCACGTTTTCCTTAAATATAGCTGAACCTTGATCTGTAATTTTTTATTTAATAAAATTAAATATATACTTTAAAGTTTTATTTTTACGACGATATACAAACTTTAATTTAAGTAAGATAAAACGTGTAATTTCGAGTTAAAACGCAAGTTCCTCTGATTAGATTAAAATACCGCCAAATTCTTTAAGTTTCAAGTCATCTACTACTACCTAATTTTTTTACACTTAATAATAATAGGGTATCTAATCCTAGTTTTATTCTAAAGTTTCTGAAACTTCATTAATGGAAAAGTAATTTTTTCAGAATTTTACCTCCAAAAAAAACATATCTTTCCTTGTAAATTTTCCAAATTAAAAATTAAGTTTCTTCACTTTTACGGTATAACCGCAGCCGCTGGCACCGTATTTGCTAAAATTTTCAAAAAAAAATAACTGGAGCTTCTAATAACTTTCCAATTTTACTATCTAATTTTCTAAATTCCATCTTTCCTATATAAATAGATTTTCTTATAAGAAACTTTAAGCCAGAATTAAACAACCTCAAAAAAAAGTACCTTCTAAAATCGGAGGGGATAAATTTTTCCTTCTCCTTATTTTTCCTCCTAACCTTTAAGCGCCCTAACTTTTAAAGAAGAAGGGGTATAAAAATCTATTTTTATCTTCCTCCAAAACCCCAATCTATCCCCGACTTTTAGCATATTAATCGTGGGGGACCCGGAATATCTCGGATGTCATGTAATAAAGGATGAAAACCCTGAAGGAACGAGAGAGACTGAAGGTATTTAGTTACTATAAAAGGTAAAAAGAAAAATAATAATAATAAGAGCTTATGATGAAATACCTAATTGGAAATAAACAGTCTCCACTTAGTAGTCAGGAAATCATGACTCCAAAAAAGAAGTTTTAATGAAAGAGCAAAGTAATCTGAATGTAAAGAAAGAATAATGAATGAGGGAATAATTATCTCCGTAGTATCCCTCTCCCGATAAGGAATGAAAAGGAATAAGAATGTAGGAGAGGGTATATAGTAGTATCCCTCTCCCGATAAGGAATGAAAAGGAATAAGAATGTAGGAGAGGGTATATAGTAGTATCCCTCTCCCGATAAGGAATGAAAAGGAATAAGAATGTAGGAGAGGGTATATAGTAGTATCCCTCTCCCGATAAGGAATGAAAAGGAATAAGAATGTAGGAGAGGGTATATAGTAGTATCCCTCTCCCGATAAGGAATGAAAAGGAATAAGAATGTGGGAGAGGGTATATAGTAGTATCCCTCTCCCGATAAGGAATGAAAAAGGATAAGAATGTAGGAGAGGGTATATAGTAGTATCCCTCTCCTGATAAGGAATGAAAAAGGATAAGAATGTAGGAGAGGGTATATAGTAGTATCCCTCTCCTGATAAGGAATGAAAAAGGATAAGAATGTAGGAGAGGGTATATAGTAGTACCCCTCTCCTGATAAGGAATGAAAAAGGATAAGAATGTAGGAGAGGGTATATAGTAGTATCCCTCGGATGTTGAATTAGAGGTATAAGAGTAAAAGGTACTGTTTTTTCTTCATTTCTTTTTTTCCTTCCCAGAGAAATGAAGAAAAAAC